ATGCGGGCTCTCCGTAATAATTATGACCCATCCCCTTAGCCAATTTAGCTCTTAACACAGGATCGTTCAAGTCAGGTTTTTTTGTTATTAGGATAGGTGAATTATTCTAGATCCATCCCCCGAAAGAACTGGACATGATAATTTTTCATCATCCAGCTCGAGCACGAATCAAATGGATACATATAAAAATCAAATGGATACATATAAAAACAATCAATATATTATCCACACATATATGAATGATTCTATGTAATAAAAAGGATTCCCTTTTTCGCAGTTGCAACAACTACCCATTGCAAGGAATTCAGTTCTTACAGATAAATGCTCAATACCCAAGTAGGCTTACAAAATTGATCATGATCAAATGCTTTATGGGTCGTCTCAGATCTTGCAATTGGCCTTTATCCCCTAAAATAAAATATCGAGACTTTTTACATACAAAGCAAAGAATTTACTTGTTACTAATATAGTCTAGCCTCTGTTCTTCTTTAGATCCCTTGTTTCACTCCGATAGTATCATAAATCGAGTCAATGCAGAGGAAATGAATACATTTCAATACTATTTAGTAAGTGAAATATATAAAACATAATCTGGATTATGCCAATCACTTATTCTACTGGATCTTACGGAGCCTATTCATATCATACACGACATGATCGGGTCTGATCATAGAAAAGATTCTCTTCAAACGAACCGGCCTATCTTCTGTATGGGGCTTACGCGGTGGTTGGAACAAAGACACATTGTTTTGTTGTGAATTCAAATGTGGCAGATAGATAAGGGCATATATCTGCAAGGCCCGATCAATAGTTCAAGTCACACACTCCCATAATCCATTTTATCTTCGGAAAATTCGCTTCAACTATGAGTGTCAAAAAAATAAAAAATTTTTGTAGAGTTGAAGAGAAATATCCCAATACATGTCTTATTCTTTTCAATAATCCATATTTGTAGCAATGAAATACTATTGTTCCTACCCAGTGATAAATGATTGATTACAAATATCGGATGTATTCTTTATAAAGGACCAGAAATACCTTGCTTACGTATCATTGGGAAGTGCATTAACATAAATACGGCAGTAAGAAGAGGTAATACAAAAGTGTGTAAACTATAAAAGCGAGTCAAAGTGGATTGTCCCACACTAGCACTTCCGCGTAATAACTCTACCAGGGGCGAGCCTATTACAGGAATAGCATCTGGTACGCCTGTTACAATTTTTACTGCCCAATAACCAATTTGGTCCCAAGGTAAGGAATAACCAGTTACACCAAAAGATGCGGTCAATACACCCAAAACCACACCTGTAACCCAAGTCAATTCGCGAGGTTTTTTAAAGCCACCGGTGAGATAGACACGAAATACGTGCAGGATCATCATTAGGACCATCATACTTGCCGACCATCGATGAATTGATCGGATTAACCAACCGAAATTAGCTTCAGTCATTATATATTGAACAGAAGCAAAAGCCTCTGTAACGGTCGGACGATAATAAAAAGTCATAGCAAACCCTGTAGCTACTTGTACTAAAAAACAAGTAAGCGTAATTCCTCCGAGACAATAAAATATGTTGACGTGAGGAGGAACATATTTACTAGTTATATCATCGGCAATTGCCTGAATCTCAAGACGTTCTTCGAACCAATCATAGATTTTATTGAGATAGGTAAATCAAGGAAACCCCCCTCGGAGAACCGTATATGAAAATTTCATCTCGTACGGCTCAAACAGAAACGCCCAAATACTAGTTCTAACGGATGTGTGTAATAGAAAGTTTGAAATTTTTTAATTCTATGATTCAATTTTTTCTGAAGATATGAAAGAATAAAAATCCGAAAGCTCTTCTTTGTGGTTATAATGCCAAAAAATCAAGTCGGCTCATTCGTTTGATCGTTTATAGGCCTCTTGAATCTTCTATTTACCTATTATCTTTGGTGTTATTTATCTGTAATGCGGCTTTACTGCTGTTTTCTTTATTATTGATAGGAATTCTCTTGTTAAGACCCTATGGATTGATTAAAACCTCAGATTCATACTAGAACCACGATGATTCAATAAAACCTTTTCAAACTAAGCTCCAAAATTCCCTGAGTAAGAATCATTGGATCATCACTTATTCAATGAATAGATATACTGACTAAAAATCCAAAGAAACCTTTGTCCTTTGATCAAAATAAGCATAAACTAAAGTTTGAAAGAATACAAATTTTTCTATTTAGAACTTCGAACTCTTTTAAAAAATTTTTTGAAGTCCGGACACGAGGTCTGACTATTAAGTATGAATCATAGTTCTAATACTTTAGTAATCTATTTAATATATTCCGTGCTCCAGATACTAGAATGAATATCCGACGAAGTAAAACCATCTCTATCAAGATGACAGCCCCATTCTCTGTCCTATCCATAGGATCAATTATACCAAGTCACACACTCATATTCCGGAAATACAGAAACAAAGAAATTCCACGGTCGAACTACCAAAATAGAATGGGATAAAAATCAGAAACCTAAAGGCTTCACTTTGTATTGAAAAAGCTAGTTAATGGTTCTTATCAATCTAATTCATTGCAATTCCATCCAGTAAAATGGAAGAATTATAAATCTCCAAAATAATAGATAGGAATATCGCAAATAGAGCCATTGCGAGACCCATCAAAGGAGTAGTTCCCCACCCGGGAGCTACTTTACCATATTCTGAATTCAATGGTTTCAATAAACTCCCTGCATTAGTTCGTTTTGGACGGCCAGATCTAGAATTACCCTCAATGGTTTGTGTAGCCATAATATTTTATATTCAGTAAGGTCTGTTGACTTTGTATACCATTCCGTTGTAAATAAATGATCTTATCATAGATCCATTGTGGTCTTAAAACTATATAATGTCTTAAAACTATATAATAATGGAAACAGCAACCCTAGTTGCCATCTTTTTATCTGGTTTACTTGTAAGTTTTACTGGGTACGCCTTATATACTGCTTTTGGGCAGCCCTCTCAACAACTAAGAGATCCATTCGAGGAACACGGGGACTAGTTGAAGTAATGATCCTCCCAATATTGGGAGGATCATTACTTTCAATTGAGATAATGAAAAATCATTTCACCTTTTTAGTTGGAACTTTAGGCGGTTCTCGAAAAAAGATAGCGAAAAAAATTATTCCTAGAGTTGAGACTAAAAGGAATGTATAAACCAATGCTTCCATAGATTCGATCGTGGTTTACAATTATAGCTTCCATACCTGTTTATTTGGGATCGTCTCCCGGATAAATAAAGAACAAAAGTCAAAGATAAGGCAGTGATTCAAATCAAGATTTATCCGGTACCCTATATCAAATCAAAAAAAGAAAATAACAACGAAAAGTAACTAGTAACAAAGGGATATTGTATCAGACTACCTGTCTTCTTGTAGTTGGATCTCCAAGTTTTTGGAATGCTCCAAATTCCACTTGAGCATCTAAATCTGGATCAATACCAGCAAAAACATCTCTAAACAAGGTTCTAGCACCATGCCAAATGTGTCCGAAGAAGAAGAGCAAAGCAAACGAAGCATGCCCAAAAGTAAACCAACCCCTTGGACTGCTACGAAAAACACCATCGGATTTCAAAGTAGCACGATCTAATTCAAAAATTTCACCCAATTGAGCACGTCTAGCATATTTTTTCACAGTAGCGGGATCACTATAACTGACTCCGTTGAGTTCACCGCCATAGAACTCGACAGTTACACCTACTTGTTCGACACTATATTTTGATTCTGCCCTTCTAAAAGGAACATCGGCTCTAACAATTCCGTCTCCGTCTACCAAAACAACCGGAAATGTTTCAAAAAAAGTAGGCATACGACGTACAAAAAGTTCGCGCCCCTCTTTATCTCTAAAGATAGGATGTCCTAACCACCCAACAGCTATTCCATCCCCGTTATCCATTGAGCCCGCTCTGAATAACCCCCCTTTTGCCGGATTATTGCCGATGTAATCATAAAAAGCCAGTTTTTCAGGAATTTTAGACCAAGCTTCAGATAAACTTTGATTTTCAGCTAATCCAGCACCAATTCGTCGATATATTTCTTGTTGGAAGTATCCTTGATCCCATTGATAACGAGTGGGACCAAATAATTCAATCGGGGTGGTTGCTGAACCATACCACATAGTTCCAGCAACTACAAAAGCTGCAAAAAAGACAGCAGCAATACTACTGGAAAGGACGGTTTCAATATTTCCCATACGTAATCCTTTGTATAGGCGTTGAGGTGGACGGACACTAAGATGGAATAGACCCGCCAATATGCCCAAGGTCCCTGCTGCAATATGATGAGAGGCGATTCCTCCCGGAACAAAAGGATCAAAACCCTCCACACCCCACGCTGGATTTACGGATTGTACCCTTCCGGTTAGTCCATAAGGATCGGACACCCATATTCCAGGACCATACAATCCTGTTACATGAAATGAACCAAACCCAAAACAAGCCACTCCTGATAGAAATAAATGAATTCCAAAGATCTTAGGCAAATCCAAAGAGGGTTTTCCTGTACGTTCATCAGTAAATATTTCTAGATCCCAATACACCCAATGCCAGATAGCTGCCAAAAAGCACAAGCCAGAAAACACAATATGTGCCCCGGCCACACCTTCATAACTCCAAATACCCGGATTCGTTACAGTACCCCCTGTGATACTCCAACCGCCCCATGAATTGGTTATTCCTAAACGAGTCATGAAGGGTATAACGAACATACCCTGTCTCCACATCGGATCAAGAACAGGATCAGAAGGATCAAAAACTGCTAATTCGTATAGAGCCATCGAACCGGCCCAACCAGCAACCAGAGCTGTATGCATTATATGGACAGAAATCAAACGACCGGGATCATTCAATACGACGGTATGAACACGATACCAAGGCAAACCCATGGAAATACCCCTTTATCAACGAAAAATAAACACAATGTAACTTTATTGCATTATAAAAAAATATGCTGTGGACCCTCTTTTTAGTGGATTATCTTGGATAAAGGATTAATATTTGTTTGATTCTTTTCGTAATAATTACTTTTAGTAAAAATGAAACTATTTTGTTCGCAGGAACAAAAAGAAGCAGATCTATTCTACACCCGATAAGTACCAATACGCAATGGTAAGGGAGTTGATATTATTTTATATGAATGAATGCATATATATATTTGTTCATCATTCAAAGCACTTATTTGTAATAATTTTCCTTTATTCATTTTGCCTTCTTTTTTATGAACTTAGTCAATCTATGGATAAAATATGATAATAAAATATGGTAAAGGCCAATATTATTAGGACAACAAACCCATTGTTACGCTTTCACATCAAAGTGAGATATAGTACTTAATTTTTCTTTTATTTTATGCCTATTGGTGTTCCAAGAGTACCTTTTCGAAGTCCTGGAGAGGAAGATGCATTGTGGATTGACGTATAGTGCGACTTGTCAGATATATTGGGTCATATGGTATTTCCCCGTTCTCTTCCCCGATCGAGATATCCTCCCCTTCACCCAAGAAAGATTTATTTTATTATCAAAAATTTGGAGCGTGAAGTGCAATTAGATCCATTTTTTCGGGAGGGTATACAGATTAATATTATCAATTAGAATAATTTATGGTTGGCTTGGTTAGACCAATAAAATGAAGTATCCAGGCTCCGTTTAGAAAAAAAAACAAGTTGTAGCAAAAGGACGTGGTATTGGAGCATTTGTCCTATATGTGCAAATCCAAATCGGGCGGATCTTTACGCGGAGTAGAGCATAAACCTAAAAAAATTGAAGAAGCCCATTCAAGGAACAAGAAAATTACATCGCGATTTAGATTGTATCTCGATGAAACAATACATCAATGAGAAGTTAGTTAGATAAGTTTAGTAATTTTTTTTATAGATAAACAAAACAGGCCAAAACCCATCTTTCTTGAACAATGAAAGAAAAGCCCCTTTTTATAAGTTAAAGCCTGGTATGAAAAAACAGAAAGCGCTAGAATCTACATCTACACATTGATTCTTTTTTTTTCCTTATTTTTGTTGAACCGTATGCATCAAAAGGTGCATGTACGGTTTCTAAGGGATACAACTTTATCCCAATCAACCGACTTTATCGAGAAAGATTACTTTTTTTAGGCCAAGGGGTTGATAGCGAGATCTCGAATCAACTTATTGGTCTTATGGTATATCTCAGTATAGAGGATGATACCAAAGATCTGTATTTGTTTATAAACTCTCCTGGTGGGTGGGTAATACCCGGAGTCGCTATTTATGATACTATGCAATTTGTGCGACCAGATATACAGACAATATGCATGGGATTAGCCGCTTCAATGGGATCTTTTATTCTCGTCGGAGGAGAAATTACCAAACGTCTAGCATTCCCTCACGCTAGGGTAATGATCCACCAACCTGCTAGTTCTTTTTATGAGGCACAGACGGGAGAATTTATCTTGGAAGCGGAAGAACTACTGAAGCTGCGCGAAACCATCACAAGGGTTTATGTACAAAGGACAGGCAAACCTTTATGGGTTGTATCTGAAGACATGGAAAGAGATGTTTTTATGTCAGCAACAGAAGCCCAAGCTCATGGAATTGTTGATCTTGTAGCGACTGAATAAAAAAAAAAAGGATTTCACACGAATTCGTGATTTGAGATTTTATCTTCGTACCGGATTTAATATTCTATTCATTAATCTATTAATATAGAAATAAAAGAATTCATAATCATCCGGTTAAGGTCGATCTAAACCAGCCCATTATGTATATGATTCAACATGCCAACTATTAAACAACTTATTAGAAACACAAGACAGCCAATCAGAAATGTCACGAAATCCCCCGCTCTTGGGGGATGTCCTCAGCGACGAGGAACATGTACTAGGGTGTATGTGCGACTCGTTCAGATCATGGGCTAGGACAAAAGAAAGAAAACAATTGATCCAGTATCAACGATCAGTACCAGCGAATAGGACAGAATGGAAGAACTCCATTCAATATCTAAAAATAAAAAAGATCTATTCTTTTCTTGTAGTATCAAATCTATGGTTTCCATTGGTGCAAATCCAATCAACTCAATTTAAAATTTAAGATGAGAAAGAATTCTCCATTGATAGCAAATGGTATCCATTAAGCAGGGGAAATCCTATTTTAAAAAGCAGAAAAATTATGCCTTACTCTTGCAAGAACGGACTAACAGGGTCAGCTACTCAGCTAATCTTCATAATTAAATACCGTTACTGTATTAAGTAGATCTCGTTGTGAAAGACCTAGTACTGGATAATTATGGGTAGAGCCAAAGAGTGTGAACTATACAAGTTAACAATAACATTGATTAAATTAAAGATTAAAGAAAGAAGGGCTCCGGTGTATAGAGAGGACCTCACCGTTTAATAAGTAACCATAGAAACGATGGAACCCACTATATCCATTTATATTTAATACTTTTTTATTTACTATGTGTTTGTTTTTGATACCTAGTATCAATACAATTTTTTTTTCTAGGCATTTCACCTAGAAAAAAAAAGAAAAAATCGTGGTAGGGAAGGTTATAGTAGCAAAAGCCATTGGAATTTTTATTTTATACATTGGAAAAATCCGTTTTGTTATTAATAGACTAGGACACGGGAAGGGAATAACTGAAAGAAAGGAAATCTATTAGTTATTCATCAAAGTTTCATTTATTCAATGACCAGAATTAAACGAGGGTATATAGCTCGAAGACGTAGAACAAAAATTCGTTTATTTGCATCAACCTTTCGAGGGGCTCATTCAAGACTTACGCGTACTATTACTCAACAGAAAATAAGAGCTTTGGTTTCGGCTCATCGGGATAGAGGTAGACAAAAGAGAGATTTTCGTCGTTTGTGGATCACTCGGATAAATGCAGTAATTCGCGAAAATAAAGTATACTTAAGTTATAGTAAATTAATACACAATCTGTACAAGAGACAGTTGCTTCTTAATCGTAAAATACTTGCACAAATAGCTATATTAAATAAGAGTTGTCTTTATATGATTTCCAATGATATCATAAAATAAATAAAATCCGTTGGAGTCGTTTAAATGGAGTTCCCTGGAGAATGAACTCTGGGAAGGTAGAGTAGAAATTAGTATGATAAAATATGATAAAGTCATCAAAATGAAGAAAGACGTTCAATAAAAAATATTTATTCTTCTTATCCAATTTTTTTTTCTTACGACACGACATCTCGATTTTCCTTTTTTTCGAACAAAAAAAAAAAAAAACGTCAATCCACATTTGAGTTTGGATTAGAATTTTATTTTGATTCAATTGAAAAGTCGGTCTATTTTTTTCTGGTTCTAAGACCGGCAGTTCTAGCGGTTGACTCGGTTCTTTCAAATTGTTTCTCATTATTAAGAAAAGGTAACAGAGATAAAATACGAGCTTGTTTTATAGCAATAGTAATTAATCGTTGTTGTTTTAAGGTCAATCTATTCACCCGTCTAGATAATATTTTTCCTTGTTCGCTAATAAATCGACTAATTAAACTCATATTTCTATAATCAATTCGATCCCCCGATTGGATCGGAGGCAAACGCCTACGAAAAGATCGCTTGGATTTAAGAAAGATTCGCTTGGATTTATCCATGGTTTGTTTATTCCTTATCCTGAAAATCCCAATCCTATTTCTTAATTCGACATCTACATCATGTTTGATCCGATCGAAATAGGATTTGGTTTGTTTATATTTAAATAAATATATATTGTTATGTATAATATGTAATTTTTCATCTTTCTTGGAAGACTGACACACGAGCGGTCGGTTCAATCTATTTCTTTATTTCCCCGTGAATCGTATGTTTGTAACAACAGGGACAAAATTTTCTCAATTCCAATCGACTGGGAGTATTGTGTCGATTCTTTTGAGTAATATATCTGGAAATGCCCATTGATTCCTTATTAACACGATTTCGAACACAACTGGTACATTCCAAAATAACCGTTACTCGGACATCTTTACCCTTGGCCATGAACCTCCTTTGGTTTTTGATTCACTCAATTCTTTAATTTTCCGATCCAAAGCAAGGAAGAAGAAAGGACCAAAAAAAAAAAAAGAAGCAGGTAACTCGAAATCAAATTATGAAAGAAAGATTTCGTTGCAATCAATAAAGTAATAATAAGTAATATAATGATTTCTAACTATATTTAGAATTAAAAATTGTGGTACAGTATTTCATTTTCAGTTAAGTATCTTGTATGATATTGTTGCCCCAACCATCACATTTTTATTTCCACTCTATTATTAATTTGAGCCTGGGCCTTAGTTCATAGTTTCACTGAGGGCGAAGCCTCTTTTTCTTTGTTTTTTTTAATAAGTTAGAAAAAAAAAGAAGGGAAGGGATTAGTTACAGATATTTATTGTATCTCTAATCTTCTCCCCCCCTTCCCATATCAATAACTAGAATGAAAAAAAGGGGAATATCAACGCATCCGGAAAAAAACGATTGATCTCTATCAATAAACCTGCTAAAGACCCGAACCATAGAGTACTTACTACCGGTGCCACGGAGAGATATGTTTTTAGATCTCGCATTTTTAAAACTCCTCTTTCTTTATTAGTTAATATAATTTGTATTACATAATGGTAATACATATATGACCAGATGTGTATATGTAGTTAATGACTGACCACTTGTATTGGTACGCGGAGTCCCTAATTCAAATTGAAATGTAAAAAATAGATATTTCTTAAAAGAAAAAAATACGCGCATTTCCGCCCGAAATTCCTAAAAAATTTTAATTTTTTATGGGAGGTTTCATATTTATTTCATACTTTAATATAAGTCTTTTACTATATTATATGTTTGTTATATGATATATGAGACCAAAAAGAAGAAATGACAAGATAATTTGTGTATATCGATGGGGGAAATAAAGATATGGAAAACAAGACAGGGATTCTCTACAATGACACTGTAGACCAATTGAAAGGGATGTAGCGCAGCTTGGTAGCGCGTTTGTTTTGGGTACA